TACTATAATACCATAAATACCATATAAATACCATATCATATATTAGAGAATTATAGAAATCTAATAATATCTATTAATTATTAATAGATTTCTATAATAATCTAATACTACTAATATATCTAAATATCTAAGAAATAATAGATAGATAAACTAAAGCAAGTCAAGTTTTTTTTTAAGCTTTCGCAAAACAATCACAATTGATACAAGTAGATTTTTCAGTAAAGTACTAAATTAGTAATATTCCTAGCTCTAAAGCCCACTTCTTCCCCATACTACAAGTGAAAGAGAAAATGTAAACACTACCATTAAAGCAGCCCAAGCGAGACTTACTATATCCATGCGAATGATGTCCCCTATCTCTATGAAATGAAGGAATTATTCCATTATTGATTTATAATCATAGTGGAATCAATGGTGCAGAGTCAAAATAGGATTCTTACTTACGGCTCTTTATGAAACAATTTCATGAATCCACTCATAAAAAGTTCCTAGATTTCTTATTCAATAGAAATTGAAGAAAAAATAAGATATACAAATAGAAAGAAGAGTCATTCAACCATTCTGATGAAATTTATGAGCAGGACTCAAAGCTTCTAGTGAGTCTGGATACAAAGTATCTTCAGTTCTTTGCCACAATTATTAAATGAAATTACCATCAGCCGATCCAATCTAATTTCATCGCAGACAGAGTTAGTAGACACTACCTCAATATTAAGAAAGTTCTATTGTAAAATAATTAGGGAGTCTTTATAGTCTTTTTTATTTTTAGAATCCTTTCTTCAACCTTAGTAGCCAAAAAGGAGTGTCTCTTAGGAACCTTTGGATACCAAGATTTCCGACTTCTTACTTTCATAGTTCTGATGCCCAGAATGAATTCTCACTATTTCTTTTATTTGATTCAATTCAGAATAGCCCAAACCAATCATTAATAAGATTGGGTTGCTTCAGATTTATTGGTACCTTTTTGAGCCACACTCAGAAAACCCATATTTTGAGAAAAAAGATGACAGTCTTTTATAGGCCTTAGGCCTATGGGTTCTCAAAATCAAGTATCGACAGAAATTTGTCAAGTTCGATCAACAGGATTAAGAAATTCCAAGTATTTTTTTGTTGATCAGGCGACACCCAGATTCGAACTGGGGATAAAGGATTTGCAGTCCCCCGCCTTACCACTTGGCCATGCCGCCAAATTCCATCCAAAATGGATAAAGAAATTCTAAATTTTAGAAATTATAGATTCTAGATAGTATAGATAGTATAGAATTATATATATATATTCTTAGTATTCTTATAATTATTATATTCTATTTCTTTCCCTCTCCTCATTTTGTTTTGATTTGAATTTTTTACTTTATTAATTTCTTTTATTCTTGGATCTTGAATCCCATTTTACTTATTTTTTTTCCAAACAATAATTCCTCTTTTTTATTGGATCCTGTTTCTATTCTTTTATTCGATTGATTTTATCTCAAAACACGCGTCGCTTAAAAAATTACCTCCCGACCCCGGTCACAGACTGTAAAATGCAGGGCAATTTAGAATAATTCACTCTTTACTTCATTAACTATTTACTTATTACTCTTTTTTACTCTTTTACTCTTACTTACTTTTTTTACTTTGAATTAGTAAACAGCTCTTCATTTTGTATCTCCATTTTTATTACCTTAATGGATGCAAAATCCAAATTGATTTACGACTAATCATTATCTATTACATTCTCAATTAGAATTCTAAGAAAATATATGTGTATATGTAAACCCCAGAACAGTGTAAACTCCAGAACAGAAATTTTTATACGTGGATACCAAGCCCGATTCTATTTCTTATGCACCTATATAGGATCATCGTGCTTGAATATTTCATTGAATATGAATAGAAGATAGACATTATGTATATTATGTATAGAGTGCGACCTAACCTATGTTGCACCAAGTTCAATTATGATAAAAGATGTGATATACGGATAGCTATATTGGCATGTACTTCCTAAAGATTACTCCTATGACTATATACGTACGCAATTCCATTGTATTTTTGTATTTTAGAAATTATACTACCAAAATTTGCGAATTCCTTTTTGAACATTCAATTGCGTGTGCTAAAAAAAGGGGAGACTCTATTCTGTTCCTGATTCTTCTGTTTTTATCTCATTCATAGAGAGCTGATTGAATCCTAAATTCATTGATTCTTTATTCTTTTGCACCCTGATCATAATATCACAATAATATCATAATAATAATAAAAGAATTAGGTATAAATTGGATCAATTTTGATATCCGTTTGATATCCAATAAAAGACTCCCTAAGTGACAGAATTTTTCCTGGGAATGCTTTCTAAATTTCCATTTCTTTCTATTTGTACCTGGCTCAAGCTCAAAATCGAACTTGCATCGAAAAAGCCCCCTCCATTTCTCTTCTCTGTCTTGCTTCCGTTCATACGTATGATATATATTATATATGGATGGAGTTGACTAAGATTTTATGTGATTCAGTAAACAGAATATCCATTCCATCATTGCTAGATCAATCAATCGGTAGGGTTCGATGAATAGTGAGCCAAGCCAATAATGGTATTTTTTCAATAAAGAGGAAACTTAAGATTAAGATGATCCAGAATGGAAATGAGGGAATGTCCACAATACCTGGATTTAGTCAGATACAATTTGAGGGATTTTGTAGGTTCATTAATCAGGGCTTGACGGAAGAATTTCATAAGTTTCAAAAAATTGAAGATAGAGATCAAGAAATTGAATTTCAATTATTTGTGGAAACATATCAATTGGTAGAGCCCTTGATAAAAGAAAGAGATGCTGTGTATGAATCACTCACATATTCTTCTGAATTATATGTACCCGCGGTCTTAATTTGGAAAACCGGTAGAAATATGCAAGAACAAACCGTTTTTATTGGAAACATCCCCATAATGAATTCTTTTGGAACCTCTATAGTAAATGGAATATACCGAATTGTGATCAACCAAATATTGCAAAGTCCCGGTATTTACTACCGTTCAGAATTGGAACATAACGGAATTTCTGTCTATACCAGTACTATAATATCGGATTGGGGGGGGAGGTCGGAATTAGAAATTGATAGAAAAGCAAGGATCTGGGCCCGTGTAAGTAGAAAACAAAAAATATCTATTGTAGTTCTATCATCAGCTATGGGTTTGAATATAAGAGAAATTCTAGATAATGTTTGTTACCCTGAAATCTTCTTGTCTTTCCCAAATGATAAAGAGAAAAAAAAGATTGGATCAAAAGAAAATGCTATTTTGGAGTTTTATCAACAATTTGCCTGTGTAGGGGGGGATCCGGTATTTTCTGAGTCCTTATGCAAGGAATTACAAAAGAAATTTTTTCAACAAAGATGTGAATTAGGAAAGATTGGTCGACGAAATATGAACCGGAGACTTAATCTTGATATACCCCAAAACAATACATTTTTGTTACCACGAGATCTATTGGCTGCTGTGGATCATTTGATTGGAATGAAATTGGGAATGGGTACGCTTGACGATATGAATCACTTGAAAAATAAACGTATTCGTTCTGTAGCAGATTTATTACAGGATCAATTCGGATTGGCTCTTGTTCGTTTAGAAAATACGGTTCGAGGAACTATATGTGGAGCAATCAGGCATAAATTGATACCGACTCCTCAAAATTTGGTAACTTCAACTTCATTAACAACTACTTATGAATCGTTTTTTGGCCTACACCCTTTATCTCAAGTTTTGGATCGAACTAATCCGTTGACACAAATTGTTCATGGGCGAAAATGGAGTTATTTGGGTCCTGGAGGATTGACGGGGCGAACTGCTAGTTTTCGGATACGAGATATCCACCCGAGTCACTATGGACGTATTTGTCCAATTGACACGTCCGAAGGAATCAACGTTGGACTTATTGGATCATTAGCTACTCATGTGAAGGTTGGTTATTGGGGATCTATAGAGAGTCCGTTTTATGAATTATCTGAGAGATCAAAAGAGGCACAGATGGTTTATTTATCACCAAATAGAGATGAATATTCTATGGTAGCAGCAGGAAATTCTTTGGCCTTGAATCGGGGTATTCAAGAACAACAGGTTGTTCCAGCTCGATATCGTCAAGAATTCCTGAGTATTGCATGGGAAGAGATTCATCTTAGAAGCATTTTTCCCTTCCAATATTTTTCTATTGGGGCTTCCCTCATTCCTTTTATCGAGCATAATGATGCGAATCGAGCTTTAATGAGTTCTAATATGCAGCGCCAAGCAGTTCCCCTTTCTCGGTCCGAGAAGTGCATTGTTGGAACTGGGTTGGAAGGCCAAACGGCTCTAGATTCGGGGATTTCAGCTATAGCCGAACGCAAGGGAAAAATCATTTCTACTGATACTCAAAAGATCATTTTCTCAAATAATGGGGATACTCTAAGCATTCCATTAGTTATGTATCAACGTTCCAACAAAAATACTTGTATGCATCAAAAAACTCAGGTTCAGCGGGGTAAATACATTAAAAAGGGACAAATTCTAGCGGGCGGTGCGGCTACAGCTGGTGGGGAACTCGCTTTAGGAAAAAATGTATTAGTAGCTTATATGCCATGGGAAGGTTACAATTTTGAAGACGCAGTACTAATTAGCGAACGTCTGGTATATGAAGATATTTATACTTCTTTTCACATCCGGAAATATGAAATTCAGACTCATGTAACAAGCCAAGGTTCTGAAAGAATTACTAAGGAGATCCCGCATTTAGAGGCTCGTTTACTCCGAAATTTAGACAGAAATGGAATTGTGATGATGGGGTCTTGGATAGAAACAGGTGATATCTTAGTAGGTAAATTAACACCTCAGACAGCGAGTGAATCGTCATATGCCCCGGAGGATAGATTATTACGAGCTATACTTGGCATTCAGGTATCCACTTCAAAAGAAACTTCTCTAAGACTACCTATAGGGGGAAGGGGTCGAGTTATTGATGTGAGATGGATCCATAGAAAGGGGTTTTCCAATT